CAATGCATGGTGTTCTTCGACTGATCGTTACTCTCGATGGTGAAGATGTTATTGATTGTGAACCCATATTAGGCTATTTACACAGAGGAATGGAAAAAATCGCGGAAAACCGAACTATTATACAATACTTACCTTAGGAGGGAGATAAAAAGAGAGAGAGATAGTAGAAAAGGGGGAGAGATGGTAGAAGGAGATAGGAAGGGGAATAAGGGGGCTCTTTAGGCAGGAGACGGGGGAATTCCTTAAGTTAAGAAAGAAAAAAGAATAAGAACACGGATACATAACATAAAAAAAAGAATAAATAAGACGATATTCGTCCTCCCCCTACATATTTAATTTCTTCTCCTATACAAAAACCAGTAAGACCTACCCCATTGGTAATTCCATCAATGACACCCTTATCGAAAAACTGCGTTAGTTCGGTTAATCCTCTTATACCCAAGGTAAAGACCCTAGTATAGAAAATATCTATATAACCACGATTATATGACCAACTGTATATCTTTTTTTTTACTTGATCCAAAAAATACTTTTTCGGACTTTCTTTTACAAGGAAATTTATTAAATCTAAATTCTGAAAAAAGGAATAAGCAGATCCATAGAAGATATATGCTATGAATAGACCAAACATAGCTAAACTTACAGAAGAAATTGCATTAGTGATAAATTCATATGAATTTATGGAAGAATTAGAACTTTCCTGGAAAAAGTTTATTGAGGGAGTTAACCACTTTGATAATATGGTTAACTCCGCTATTCCTTTATCCATTACTCCATTATCAAAATGGATTCCTATGGATCCAATGAACAAAGTAAAAAGCAGTAATATAAAAAGAGGGAATAACATAGTATTTCCCGTTTCATGAGGATAGACAAAAGTGTTTTTAGCCCCAAAGGAAGTACTAAAGGACCCTATCCTATTTCTTGTATTACCATGAATTTTGGATATATTTTGTGAAAAAAAAGAGACTCCACTCTTCGTTGTTGATAAAATGAAATCTCTATTCACTCCTTTGGGTATCCTTTTTCCCCATAAGGATATTGAATACAACGAACCCTCTTTAGTGCTACTGTAATTTTGAAAATGAACACGCAGGTACCCATCAAAAGTAAGTAAATATATTCGAAACATATAAAACGCAGTTAATCCTGCAGTAAAAGAGGCTATTATTCCAAAAAAGGGTGAATACAACCAACTATTGCTAAGGATTTCATCTTTGGACCAGAAGCAAGCAAGAGGTGGAATACCACAAAGAGAAAGCGTACCCCATAAAAAAGTACTTCTTGTAATTGGAACGTATTTTCTTAAACCACCCATAAGAACCATATTCTGACTTTTATCTGGTGAATATCCAACAAGAGGTTCCATTGAATGAATAACAGATCCGGATCCCAAGAACAATAAAGCTTTCGAATAAGCATGAGTGATCAAATGGAATAAAGCAGCTTGATAAGAACCTATACCTAGAGCTAACATCATATAACCCAATTGAGACATTGTAGAATAGGCTAAGCTTCTTTTAATATCTCTCTGAGCAAGAGCTAAAGTAGCCCCTAAGAAGAGTGTTATTGTACCTACTAAAGAAATGAAACTCATTATTAAAGGTAGGGATATGAAAAGAGGAAGAAGTCGAGCTAGAAGAAAAATCCCCGCAGCAACCATAGTTGCTGCGTGTATAAGAGCCGAAATGGGAGTGGGTCCTTCCATAGCATCGGGTAACCATACGTGAAGAGGGAATTGTGCAGATTTCGCAACTGCACCAAGGAATAATAAAAAAGCACACAAAGTAGTAAGTAAGGAATTAATCCCACTATTAGGAATCCAGTTATTAGCTATTTTGAACAAATCCCGAAACTCTAAACTACCTGTTATCCAAAAAAAACCTAAAATTCCTAATAACAGACCAAAATCCCCTACACGATTAGTTACAAAAGCTTTTTGACAAGCACTCGCTGCAATTGGCCGTGTAAACCAAAAGCCTATCAATAAATAGGAACACATTCCCACAAGTTCCCAAAAAAAATAAATTTGTATCAAATTGGAACTAGTAACCAATCCCAACATGGAAGTATTAAAAAAACTTATATAAACAAAAAATCTCAAATATCCTTCATCGTGAGACATATAATCGTCACTATAAATAAGAACAAGGATTCCTACAGTAGTAATTAGTATTAACATAATAGAAGTAAGCGGGTCGATCAAGTATCCAAATTCTAAGGAAAAATCATTATTGACGGTCCAAGACCATAGATATTGATAGATAGAACTTCCATTTATTTGTTGAATAGATAGATGAACTGAGAATACCATAGCTATACTTAAGAGTAAAACACTAGGAAAAGCCCATATGCGACGAAGATTTTTTGTTGCTGTCGGAATAAGAATAAGTCCAAACCCCATTGACATAATAACTGGAAGTGGGAGAAGAGGGATTACCCATGCATATTGATATGTATGTTCCATAAGAAAAGAAATTGAAATTTTTACTTCAATTTTTCTATAAAATAAAATTGTTTCCGATTCACCAAACCAATTCTTATCTCTTTCTGAAAGAATTAAAAAAAAAAAAAAAAAGAATAAGACAAAATACTGGAATTCTTAATTTTTCCAAATTTCTCTCATTGAAATAATCCAAAATTAAGAATGGGTTTACTTGGTTAAATTCAAAAAGTTAATCAAATAACTTTGTTACCTAGTTATTATCTAAAGAAGGATATTTATTAAAATATAAAAAAGGATTGAATCATTTTACTTTCTATTCATTTTTTTATTCATTTTTGTATTTCTTTCTATTAAAATTAAAATGAAGATGAAGCAACTCTCATGTTTCGTAACTGATTGATTGAATTTCAATGAAAACCTATGTTTATAGGAAATTATCGAATATTCCTTACTTCATAATGACTAGAATTACCTAAGTTTTAGAATGTCTTGTTTAAGAGACTAACTATTTTTTTTGTTTTGATTGGAATTCCATTATGGAATACCATTCTGAACTTAATTAACTATTTGAATTTTCCCCTCCTTTTATCCCCCCATCTTATATGGGGGATAGACCCCCGTACCTTATATCTATATATGGAGTATACTTGATATATAAAATATGGAGTATACTTGATATATAAATTGATTTAAATAGAAAACCTTTGTATATATTCTATATTATTAAAAAAAAATCCAAAATATATATGAAAAATATGTTAAAAAATTCTTGTCTTATCCGCATTAGAGAAAATGAAGTAAAAAAGAATTCAGAATTTCAGTTCAGTATCTAAGTATAAATACTAAGAAAAAGCAGAAAGAAGGATTGATTTGCGGCAATAGATGTCTTTCACATACAACTAGAAAAAAGTAATCTCCTTTTAAAATGGCAGTTCCAAAAAAACGTACTTCGATGTCAAAAAAGCGTATTCGTAAAAATCTTTGGAAGAAAAAGACTTATTTTTCCATAGTACAATCTTATTCTTTAGCAAAATCAAGATCATTTTCCAGCGGCAGCGAGCATCCAAAACCAAAGGGTTTTTCTGGGCAACAAACAAACAAATAATCTGGTTTTGGAATAATCTGAATTGAGCTATCCCAAAGAAATTCCAATTATTTAATATGAATAATTCGGATTAATTAATGTACTTTTATGTGTCGAATTCCTCGGTACAATATTCTTAGAACTAACCCCTCTGATATATAGAACAAAAGTTTTTGCTATACTGTGTCCTAAGTATTCTTTTCCTATCAACGAACTTTTCATAATAGAATCCTCATACTAAAAGGATTCTATTATGAAAAGTAGAGTATTCTTGCAATAGGACTTACAACTTCTACCTATCTTATCCAAAATTCACAAATAAATTGGTTTAGGCTTGGTAAATCGTATTAACAAGAGCATAAAGGCTTTCATTCTAGAAATTTTGCTAAAATCCAAAATTCTTTGTATTTAAAGTTCATGGATAGATAGAAAAGTTTTTTTGAATTTTGGCCATTGCATTGAAAGATTTTTCAAAATTTCAATGAGAAACTAATTAGAAAAAAAAAAATTAGTTCTATATTGCAACTGAGAAAAAAAAAAAGTTCCAACTCTTTCAAGCTTTGTTTCTATTAAGCAAAACAAGAGTTTTTTGTTAAAAAAATCAGCAACGATACTACCAAACGAAGTCTATTTTAATGAGGATTCTAATGTTCCTAAATTCTATGGACTCTCCCAATCTCGACGATTTGCCAGAAAATAACTATTATTCTTTTAAGTTCCCTATTATTTCAAGTTAGCCGCCATGGTGAAATTGGTAGACACGCTGCTCTTAGGAAGCAGTGCTCAAGCATCTCGGTTCGAGTCCGAGTGGCGGCATTCTCGAAAAAGAATACAATAGATTAGAAAATGGATTCAATTCGAAATTTCCAATTTTGTAATGGGACCTTCTCCTTATGCTATTTGCAACTTTAGAACATATACTAACTCATATCTCTTTCTCAACCATTTCAATTGTGATTACGATTCATTTGATAACCTTATTAGTTCGTGAACTTGGGGGATTACGTGATTCGTCAGAAAAAGGAATGATAGCAACTTTTTTATCTATAACAGGATTCTTAGTTTCTCGTTGGGCTTCTTCGGGACATTTTCCATTAAGTAATTTATATGAGTCATTGATCTTCCTTTCATGGGCTCTGTATATTCTTCATAGGATTCCTAAGATACAGAACTCTAAAAGTGATTTAAGCACAATAACTACGCCAAGTACTATTTTAACGCAAGGCTTTGCCACGTCAGGTCTTTTAACTGAAATGCATCAATCCACAATACTAGTACCCGCTCTACAATCTCAGTGGTTAATGATGCATGTCAGTATGATGTTACTAAGCTATGCAACTCTTTTGTGCGGATCCTTATTATCCGCCGCTCTTCTAATCATTAAATTTCGAAAGAATTTGGATTTCTTTTCTAAAAAGAAAAAAAATGTTTTACTTAAAACATTTTTCTTTAGTGAGTTTAGTGAGATTGAATATTTCTATGCAAAAAGAAGTGCTTTAAAAAACACCTCTTTTCCTTCATTTCCAAATTATTACAAATATCAATTAACTGAGCGTTTGGATTCTTGGAGTTATCGTGTCATTAGCCTAGGGTTTACCCTTTTAACCATAGGTATTCTTTGTGGAGCAGTATGGGCTAATGAGGCGTGGGGATCCTATTGGAATTGGGATCCTAAGGAAACTTGGGCATTTATTACTTGGACCATATTCGCAATTTATTTACATAGTAGAACAAATCCAAATTGGAAGGGTACGAATTCCGCACTTGTAGCTTCAATAGGATTTCTTATAATTTGGATCTGCTATTTTGGTATCAATCTATTAGGAATAGGTTTACATAGTTATGGTTCATTTACATTACCATCTAAATGATTACATAACATAAAACCTTCATGAAATGAAAGTTTTTACATTTTTGTTTGATTTGAGAACCCCTTGAACGCCTTCTCAAAGGGTTCTCAAAAATTCGAGATAGATCTAATTAGACTTAGACTTTTTTACTTTTTTCTGAATTATTTGGTTTTTCCCCTATGGAATATAGAGTATAGAGCGGACTAATTAAAAAAAAAAGAAAATCCTATTTAGGATAATAATTGGATAAGAGAGCCTCTACCCTGTCAACGGATAGGGAGAGAACAAAATCTGGATAAATACCAATTCCTATTACTGGTAAAAAGATACAGATTAAAAGAAAGAGTTCTCGCGGTCCAGAATCCACAAAATTTGCGTTTGGAACATGAAATAGCTTGTATCCATAGAACATCTGGCGTAACATAGATAATAAATAAATAGGAGTTAATATCATTCCAATTGCCATTACAAAAGTAATTAGCATCTTTGGCATTAACAGAAATTTTGGACTAGTAATTAGTCCAAAAAATACTACTAATTCTGCAACAAAACCGCTCATTCCTGGTAAGGCAAGAGAAGCCATTGAAAAGCTACTAAACATGGTAAAAATTTTCGGCATTGGGATAGATATCCCCCCCAGTTCTTCGAGATAAACAAGACGCATTCTATCACAAGCCGTTCCCGCCAAGAAAAAAAGTGTAGCACCAATAAATCCATGGGATAGTATTTGTAAAATAGCTCCATTGAGTCCAATGTTGGTTATGGAACCAATTCCTATAATTATGAAACCCATGTGAGATACGGAAGAATAGGCTATTCTTTTTTTTAAATTTCGTTGACCAAGAGAAGTTGAAGCTGCATAGATTATTTGCATCGCTCCTATTATTACCAACCAGGGGGAAAATAGATAATGAGCATGAGGTAACAATTCCATATTGATCCGAATCAATCCGTATGCTCCCATCTTTAATAGGATTCCCGCTAAAAGCATACATGTACTGTAATGCGCTTCCCCATGGGTATCTGGTAACCACGTATGTAGGGGTATAATCGGCAATTTGACAGCATAAGCAATAAGGAAGCCCAAATAAAATAGTATTTCCAATGTTGCAGGGTATGATCGATTAATTAATCTTTCCAAATCTAATCTTGGTTCGTTGGAACCATATAAGCCCATACCTAGAACTCCGATTAAGAAAAAAATGGAACCGCCTGCAGTATACAAAATAAACTTTGTAGCTGAATACAGACGCCTCTTTCCCCCCCACATGGATAAAAGTAAGTAAACAGGAATTAATTCTAACTCCCACATGATAAAAAAAAGTAAAAGGTCTCGCGAAGAAAATAATCCTATTTGACCACTATACATTGCTAGCATCAGGAAATAGAATAATCGCGAATTCCGGGTAACCGGCCAAGCTGCTAAAGTAGCTAAAGTAGTGATAAATCCTGTCAATAAAATGGATCCTAATGAAAGTCCATCGATTCCCAATCTCCAGTGGAAATCAAAGACATCTATCCATTTAGAATCCTCCTTTAATTGGATTAAGGGATCCTCCAATTGGAAATGATAACAGAATGCATAAGTCATTAGAAGGAATTCTAATAAACAAATAGATATAGTATACCACCTAACGATTTTGTTTCCCCTATGAGGTAAAAAGAAAATTAATAAACCTGCAAATATCGGCAAAACAACAAGTATTGTTAACCAAGGAAAATAACTCATGATAAAGTGATAAAGACAAGATACGTTTTGACCAGAAAAGCCCGTGCTCGCTTATTTCGAGCACAGGCTTCTTCGGTAAAGAGGAATCAGACGATTCAAGTGGAGTTTTTTGTAACGTATCAATAAGATAGAGCCATACTGCGGGTTGTTTCAGGCCCTAAATAAACGCGGACACTTAAAAAATCTGTTGGGCAAGCAGATTCGCATCTCTTACAACCCACACAATCTTCGGTTCTCGGCGCAGAAGCAATTTGCTTGGCTTTACACCCATCCCAGGGTATCATTTCTAATACATCTGTTGGACAAGCTCGTACACATTGAGTGCATCCTATACATGTATCATAAATTTTTACGGAATGTGACATTGGATCTACAAATTTTCCTTTTCAACATAAAAATTTTCGATCTGGTAAAAATGAAATTAGTACTATATGAGTCATATGTATTGTAGACACCAGACGAAGCAATGGTTTATCCAAACTTCAACAAATAAATAATGCAATATATTTCTTAATCCGTTTGTGAGAAAGCGTGAAAAGAGCCAAGAGACTTGAATTTTGGGCTTCAACAATCATAATTATACGAATTGTACATACGAATTCGAACTAGCCAATAAATTGGCTATCGTCTTTTCAATATAAATTATTGCAATATTCAAATTGCAATATCAATGAATTGCAAAAATTCAATAAGTAAAAAAGAATACTATGCAATAACCTACTCAAAAAATAGATATTCTAAAATAATAAAATAATAAGAAAATAGTATTCGATTTCTATTCATCTTAATATTTGAATTTGATATTATCATTATATGTGCGCCTTTGTTTATTTCTTTAGAGGATTCTATGTCTAATTATTCAAAAGTCTAATTATTCAAAAAATTAGATTGATTGATACGAGTGGATTTCCTGTTACGATGGATGGAAGAAAGAATGGATAGTCCAATAGCTGCTTCAGCAGCCGCAAGGGCTATAACAAAAATTGCGAAAATGTCTCCTTTTAATTGGCGACTATCAAATAGATCAGAAAATGTTACGAGATTTAGATTAATTGAATTCAGTATAAGTTCAAGACATATTAGAGCTCTAACCATGTTTCGGCTTGTGATCAATCCATAGATACCAATCGAAAATAAATAGACACTCAAAAAAAGTACATGCTCAAACATCATTAACTAACTCCTTATCAATCTCGATTCATTTCAATATGAGGACAAGAATTGAACCGATTCAATTAATTAGAATAGAACAATTACACAACAAAAGGGAAAAGAAGGTATTTGTTGGCAGTAGATGGGTTTTACTAAATCAAAATTGTGATTCTTTAGTTATTTTTTTTTAGTTACTTATTTTAGATTTGAAATTCTAAGAATTTTGACTCATTCTAAGTATTTCTTATTGCCGAGCCATAGTAATTGCACCTATTAAAGAAACTAGAAGAATTATGGAAATGAGTTCAAACGGAAGATAAAAATCAGTTGCTAAATGAATCCCAATTTGTTGAACGTTATTTATGAGACCCTGTTCTACTATTTGGTTTGATCTTGTAGTCCAAAGAATTCCATACCATGACGTATCTGGGATAGTAGTCATTAGTGAAAAAAGAATAGTTATACAAACGAGTGAAGTGAACCCATCTCCAATAGTCCAATAATTCTTATTTTTAGACCATTCTGAGCCATTTACGAACATTACGGCAAATATGATCAAGACATTTATGGCTCCCACATAAATAAGAAGTTGTGCGACAGCTACAAAGTAGGAATTCAATAAAATATAGAATAAGGATATACAAACAAGAACTAATCCCAGCGAAAAGGCAGAATAAATTGGGTTGGTAAGTAATACTACTCCTATGCCCCCTAGTAGAAGAACAAATTCCCCAAATAGCACAAGAATCTCATGTATTGGTCCAGGTAAATCCATTATGGATAAGAAGAAATTAATAGTATAAAATTTTTCATGAACTAACTAAAACTAAAAGATTCAAGGAAGGAAAAAGGGATTAGGATATTTTTTTGTATATAAGTTGTATAGTTAGAAATCACATCACGAAAATCTACTCTCATTTTAAATCAGGAATAATTTGCAATAAGCAGTAGTTATTCGTTTTTCTTTATAGTTAGTAAAGAACTATAAGAACTATTGGATTTTTCTTTTTTGTTAGAAAAATCCTAGTAATTAGTAATCGTTCTTGAATTCAAAGATTTTTCTTCGTCTATTTTACTTTGAGTCGAATTCCTAATTGTTTGAATTGTGTAATCTCCCATTATGGAGATTGGTAACCGACTCAAAGCAATTTGATTGTAATTCAATTCATGACGATCATAAGTAGAAAGTTCATATTCTTCAGTCATTGATAAACAGCTTGTCGGACAGTACTCAACACAATTACCACAAAATATACAAACTCCAAAATCAATACTATAATTAAGCAATTGTTTCCTTTTAATACCCTTTTCAAATCTCCAATCCACAAGGGGTAGATCTATCGGGCATACGCGAACACATACTTCACAAGCAATACATTTATCAAATTCAAAGTGGATTCGCCCCCGGAAACGCTCCGATGTAATCGATTTTTCATAAGGGTAGTGAATCGTTATAGGTAAACGATTTGTGTGGGATAAGGTAATTATGAAACTTTGACCAATGTACCTTGCAGCGCGTATTGTTTGTTGACCATAACTCATGAACCCAGTTACCATAGGGAACATATTCTAAATATCTATGAAAAAGATATGTTTCTTTCTCTTGTTTGAGAGAATTTTTGTATTTTTGTGTTGAAAATATTCTTACTATTATTGTATTATCTTATTTATAGTGAAACAAGTTGGGAAGAAGTTGTTAATAAGAGATTGCCCAGGGAAATAGGTAAAAGAAATTTCCATCCAAGATTTAATAACTGATCCATTCTCATCCTGGGTAAAGTCCATCTTATTGTGATAGAAATGAAGAGAAATAAATAAGCTTTAGTTAATGTAATAAAGATACCCATTGTCATTTCCAAAATTCCAACCATTTTATTCATTTGGAAAAATTCAAAAAAGGATATATAGGGAATAGAGAAATTCCACCCGCCTAAGTAGAGAATTGTTACAAATAAAGAGGAAACTAATAAATTTAGGTAAGAAACAAGATAAAATAAACCATATTTGATACCGGAATATTCGGTTTGATAACCTGCTACTAATTCTTCCTCTGCTTCTGGTAAATCAAAGGGTAATCTTTCACATTCTGCCAAAGAAGAAATTAGAAAAACCAGAAAACCTATAGGCTGACGCCAAAGATTCCATCCAAAAAAACCATATTTTGACTGTGCTTCAACTATATCAACTGTACTTGAACTGTTAGATAATCATAGTCGATGATAACATCACAGTTCCCACCGCTATTCCAAAACCGTACATGAAACCTTAGCTTCATACGGCTTCTCTATGATCAGAAAAAAGGAAAGGGTTGTTTCGTTTCGGTATTATCCCCCTGGGCATAGATAGAATTAGGTAAGATAAAATCGATTGGAAAGTCCTAAATTAGACCAAAGGAATTCCGTCTGCTAGAATAAGAAAAAGCGCTTCCGAATTGATCTCGTCCTTTATAATATAATGAGAATTTTTCTTTGTTCAGCAATAACTTAATCTTGGAATAAAACACTCGTTATAGCAATTAATAAATGAAAAGAATTGGGCATTAGTTCATGAGGAATTCTGTATGAATATGAATAGAGGAAGGAAAGAATAAATAAAGATCCTTTTTTTGTATTGCATTCCATATCTTTTGTCCTATTCTTCTTTCCCCCGGGAGGGGTACTTAAAAAGAAAAAAGGAATAAAGGGTTAATTCGTTCTTGATAGTCATTTCCTTAACAAGTGAATGGGAACATACTCTGGATCGGAATCCGAAGAAAGTACTACTTGATCATTTCCACCAATTTCAAGTCCTTATTATGATTCCTTTTATGAGGAAAAATCTCTAATGCCTTAGATTCCCTCATTACTAATCCTTTATGTACTTTAGTGTTCCTAACCCCTCACTAACTTTTCTTTTGATGGATTCCTCTTATGATTATAAGTTATAGTAATAACTAGGAATATTCTAGTAATGGAATTCCATATTGCGAATCCTTTATTCTTGCCCGCTTCAAGATATGATGACTAATCAAAAAATCTCAACCTTGGGGTAAAGAGTTTACACTGCTTATGTTTACTTCAACTTTTTTCTTGTACGTAGGAAATGAGATTTTTTCTTTTTACTACAAATTAATAAGCTGTTTTGTTTCACTCATATAGCTATCTAGTTTAACTTACCAACCCGAATATAGAATAAGAAAAGGAAGATAAATATTCAATGGATTTTAGAGGAAAAAGATCCTATTTTAACGAATCACACGTAGAGATATTGCTAGCACACAAAAAGTTAATGGTATTTCATAACTAATAGATTGAGCAGCAGCTCGTAGACCGCCTAAAAAAGAATATTTATTATTTGAGCTATATCCTGCCATAAGAAGACCAATAGGAGCAATACTTGAAATGGCAATCCATAAAAAAACACCAATACTAAGATCGGCTAAAACAAAACGATATCCCAAAGGGATAACTAAAAAACTTAATAAAATTGATATGACTGCTATAGAGGGTCCAATGCTAAATAAAGGAATATCTCCTCGGGATGGCAGGATATCCTCCTTAAAAAGTAGCTTAGTTCCATCGGCTATAGCTTGAAGGAGTCCCAGGGGGCCAGCATATTCAGGACCAATACGTTGTTGTATCGATGCGGATATTTCTCTTTCTAACCACACAATTACCAGTACTTCTATTGTGATTCCCAGTAGGAGGGTCAAAATAGGTAGAATCCATATCAGTCCATAGACTTCTTTTAATAATTCCGATTTCGAAAAAGAATTGATAGTTTCTACCTCTACCCTATCTATTATCATTTCAACGATCAACTTCTCCCATAATGATATCTATACTACCTAATATCGTCATGATATCAGCCAATTTCATTTTTTTAACTAGTTGAGGAAGAATTTGCAAATTAATAAAACCGGGTGGACGGATTTTCCATCTCCAGGGGAAAAGACTATCATCTCCTACCAGATAAATTCCTAATTCACCTTTTGGAGCTTCCACTCTTACATAAAGCTCTTGCTTTGACAATTCAAAATTGGGCGAAGGTTTTTTACCAAGAAATCGATATTCAAAATCATTCCATTCGGAATTCTTTGCTTTCTTAAAGCGTCGGACTTCTAAATTCTCATAAGGACCTCCAGGAATTTTCTCTACAGCCTGTTGAATAATTTTGATGGATTCCCTCATTTCACCCATTCGTACTAAATAGCGAGCTAATGAATCCCCTTCTTTTTGCCATTGGATTTTCCAATCAAATTGGTTGTAAGACTCATAAGGATCAACTTTACGAAGATCCCATTGTATTCCAGAAGCTCGTAACATTGGTCCCGATAAGCCCCAATTTACTGCTTCTTCTCCGCTAATAAAACCAACTCCTTCAACTCGTTCTAAAAAAATGGGATTCTGTGTAATAAGTTGTTGATATTCAACAACTCCTCGTAAAAAATAATCACAGAAATCTAAACATTTATCGATCCATCCATAAGGTAGATCGGCGGCTACTCCTCCGATGCGAAAGTAATTATGCATCATTCGCATACCTGTAGCAGCTTCAAATAGATCGTATATCAATTCTCTCTCTCTAAAAATATAGAAAAAAGGAGTCTGTGCGCCGAGATCTGCCATAAAAGGCCCAAGCCATAACAAGTGAGAAGCTATACGGCTCAACTCTAACATAATTACCCTAATATAGCTGGCTCTTTGGGGTATTTGAATATTCTCCAAGAATTCTGGTGCATTTACCGTTATTGCTTCTGTAAACATAGTAGCTAAATAATCCCACCGTGTTACATAAGGTAAGTATTGTATAATAGTTCGGTTTTCCGCGATTTTTTCCATTCCTCTGTGTAAATAGCCTAATATGGGTTCACAATCAATAACATCTTCACCATCGAGAGTAACGATCAGTCGAAGAACACCATGCATTGATGGGTGGTGAGGGCCCATATTGACTATCATGAGATCTTTTCTTGTAAGCGGTAGACTCATATCCTTTCTTCCTTAATTCATTATTCCATGAAAATGGATTATTCCATGAATTCCTCAAAACGAGGCTCATCAAAATGCAAAATCTAAGACTACTATAAGACTACTAATAAAATAAGAAAAAAATTCGAACGATTAAATTACTTCTCCCGAATATCCAACTGACTGATTAATTTCTTATAACGTACTCTATTTTTCTTTGCCAAATAAGCTAGCAAACGTTGACGTTTTCCCAAAAGTCTTCGTAGACCTCTTTCCGATGAAAAATCTTTTTTGTGTAATTCCAAATGTGAAGCAAGTCTCCGTATCTTATTGGTGAAACTGAATACTTGAAATTCAACAGAACCCCTGTTTTCTTCTTTTTCTTCTTTAACCATAAATCCAAAAATTTTTCTACCTCCTTTCTTTTTCATGTATTTTTCTGATCAGGAAAAATAAAAAATTATGTCAGTTATTTTGAAGTTATTCTAATCTCGTACACACAAAAATTTGCAATTATTCATCTACTACTGGAATTTGGATTTATTTTATCGATGCAAATTGGATTTGGATAGAAGGGTACATTCTTTTATTTTAGATAGAAGAAACATTTCTTCTATCTAAAATAAAAGAATTTTGCTGATTTATTTATTGCTATATCCAATTTATGGAATTGATACACCATTTAATTGATATCGTTTAGCAAAATGAAACACAGCATATGCATCCATCTTTCGGCTCGAGAATTTCACGGGATAGAGATATGGTATAAGAAATAGGCTATTAAGTAACTCTAAATGAATTGTGGATACATCTGTATCCTTAACATACTGAAACGACTGCCATTATTCGTATCAAACCAATAGCGATTCATACAAGCTAAATCTTCTAATCAATGGTGGGCCAATAATGAATTTTTTTGCATATGTATTAAGACGCTTGGCCTGATTTCGAAATTGTCCAGAGTTTTTTATGTTGTTTTCATTGCAAAATGATGGATCTCCTTCCGTAACTTTCCAATTACGAGTACGAGAATTGAAAGACATGAAAATTCTCAATTCTCTACGGCGTCTAGGAGATAGATAGAATATTTTCAGGAACAAGAAAATCAGAAGAATCTTTCTCTCTATTCACTACCATTCCGCGTCTTCGACTTCTATTAGTTTCTTTTCTTCTTTAATGCAATAGCTATAGTTTGATATAGAATCCATTTCTCAAAGTAATGGAAACCATTCTCTTATAGGAAATGCTTCGAAAATCGCTATTCCATCTTTTAGGTATCGTGAAAAGTGATACCTGTGAAGATCGTGCATTTCAGTCACATTCAGATCCGTTTTTCGAGTCCATGATATAACCAAATTGGATGGATCTTCCACCCGTTTAGCTAAGAAAGAATAGATGCAGAGGTGGATAATAGATCGATATGAAGATCATGAGCTGCCCCATAATGAAACCGCCAGTAGTCGCGAATATCTCCTTCTTCCCTAATCCAAGATTGGAGAAAGAAGATCTAAGAGGGACCTATGGAGAATGTGGTCAGAAATCCATAATAGAGTCCGACCACAACGACCGAATTAATTATCCTCATCGAGAAACTTAGACTACTAAGTAGAAAAGATTTGAAAATCATGACATGGGTCTCCTTTTTTTCTTTCTTTAGAGTTTTCTATATGCACAATTTCTCGATGTTTCGATGAGAATTTCTTGACTTTCCATATATAGAAAGAGATAGACTATAAATGACATCTCTTATGTAAATAAGACCAAAGGGATAGATATTAAATGATAGGAAG